TGGGTTCAATGCGAAAATTGTTATGGATTAAATTTTAAGAAATTTTTTCGATCAAAAATGAATATTTGTGAACAATGTGGATATCATTTGAAAATGGGGAGTTCAGATAGAATTGAGCTTTCGATTGATCCGGACACTTGGGAACCTATGGATGAGGACATGGTCTCTATTGATCCCATTGAATTTCACTCGGAAGAGGAACCTTATAAAGATCGTATCGATTCTTATCAAAGAAAGACAGGTTTAACTGAGGCTGTTCAAACAGGCATAGGTCAACTAAATGGCATTCCTATAGCAATTGGGATTATGGATTTTCAATTCATGGGGGGTAGTATGGGATCCGTAGTAGGCGAGAAAATCACCCGTTTAATCGAGTATGCTACTAATAGATCTCTACCTCTTATTATGGTGTGTGCTTCTGGAGGAGCACGCATGCAAGAAGGAAGTTTGAGCTTGATGCAAATGGCTAAAATATCTTCTGCTTCATATGATTATCAATCAACTAGAAAATTATTCTATGTATCAATCCTTACATCCCCTACAACCGGTGGAGTAACAGCCAGTTTCGGTATGCTAGGAGATATCATTATTGCCGAACCAAATGCCTACATTGCATTTGCGGGTAAAAGAGTAATTGAACAAACATTGAATAAGACAGTACCCGATGGTTCACAGGGCGCTGAGTATTTATTCACTAAGGGTTTATTCGACCTAATCGTACCACGTAATCCTTTAAAAGGCGTTCTGAGTGAGTTATTTCAGCTACATGGCTTCTTTCCCTTGAATCAAAATTAAAAGCGCTACTCTCAATTATTTGTAACGAACTTTAGTTCATCGGAATCAAAGTCACAATAAGAAGAATGGAGTTTTCTTTGGTGACATAGGTTCAGTTAGAGAATCAGAAGTTTCAGATAATTACTTTTCATTTTTTTCTACGGATCTAATCTATTTTTTTTTCCTACCCCTATTCTTGATTACTAATCAGTAACCCTCTATCAAATCAACAGGAGAAAAGAGTGAATTCTTGCTTTCTCTTGCTTTCGTGGAATAGAATTAAAAAAAAAAAATGAAAATAAAAAGAATTCCATGTTTTTTATTACTTCTTACATATTACCGTTACATTAATACTATTAATTTAATTAATAGTATTATATTACTATATTAATATTTAATATATAGAATATAGATAAAATCTCTAGAATATAGATAAAATATATAATCAAAGTGTTGCATATTTCTATATCCCCTTCTGATTTCTATATCTCCCGAGAACCCACATTTTGTATTGTACTATGAACCCCTGTTGGGTCGAATCCTAACGAATCCTTCAGTAACTCGCAAGAAACTCTTTACTTTATTAGAAGATTAAATAAGGTAAGGGCGCAACAACAACAATACAATAATAAAGTGGATTATCATATACGTATTTCGTATAGAGTCGAATAAACATATAGAGTCGAATAAACACGCTTATTTAGTTCTACATTCGTTGTACTTCTTATTATATACTTAATAATTTATTATATACTTAATAATACTTATAATATATAATACTTATAATTCACATACTTATTTTATTATATCTTTATAAGAATAAGAGGTACAAATATTAAATCGGGGCACCTATTCTATGACAGATTTCAACTTTCCCTCTTTTTTTGTGCCTTTAGTAGGCCTAGTATTTCCGGCAATTGCAATGGCATCTTTATCTCTTCATGTTCAAAAAAACAAGATTGTTTAGATTCAGTGGGACCAAATCTCATCAATTTATTTCAACACTTGGACTTGGATCATAATACGGATATCTATTTAGTGGAATATGGGACCATGTCTGGTCTGGATATGGATAGGGTTCCTTTCAAATACAAAAAAAAAAAAAAAAATGCATATGCATATATATGCTGTATAGCTGTTTTTTAAGAAAAAATACATCAGTGGAAAAATGGAAAGTCAATGTATCTATATGTTATGTAGATATACATAGTGGGATCGTATGAAGAAGATGTTATTATTTTACATCTACCCAATTTGATGAATTAACCCTAAGGGTTCACATTATAATAGTGCTAGTTGATGAGAGTTATTTCGGGACAAAAAAAAATAGTAAAGTGAAATTAAAATGCATTTGGCCTATTCTCTCAATTCTAGCCTATTCTCTCAATTCTAATAGAATGCAACTGGATCTAATATGAACTGGCGATCAGAACGTATATGGATAGAACTTATAACAGGGTCTCGAAAAACAAGTAATTTCTGCTGGGCCTGTATCCTCTTTTTAGGTTCACTAGGATTCTTATTGGTTGGAACTTCCAGTTATCTTGGTCGGAATCTCATATCTTTGTTTCCATCTCAGCAAATAATTTTTTTCCCTCAAGGGATCGTGATGGCTTTCTATGGAATAGCCGGCCTGTCCATTAGTTCCTATTTGTGGTCCACAATTTTGTGGAATGTAGGTAGTGGTTATGATCGATTCGATAGAAAAGAAGGAATAGTGTGTATTTTTCGTTGGGGATTCCCTGGAAAAAATCGCCGCGTTTTTCTACGATTCCTTATGAGAGATATCCAGTCAATCAGAATGGAAGTTAAAGGGGGTCTTTATCCTCGCCGTGTCCTTTATATGGAAATTAGAGGCCAGGGAGCCATCCCCTTGACTCGTACGGATGAGAATCTGACTCCACTAGAAATTGAACAAAAAGCTGCTGAATTGGCCTATTTCTTGCGCGTACCAATTGAAGTATTTTGAAATGAATTGAATAATGAATGTGAATGCTTTCCCGGCATGAGATAAGAAACGCAGGAATTCCCTTTCTTTAACCTTTAATAGAATCTAACGGATAATAGGATCTAACTGAAGTTTCTTTAGAGGCGTTGATTCGATCAAAACACGAAACACGTTAGATTCTATTTCCCCCATTATATTATATTCGGGTCTAATACCACTGTCACTGTGGCCCATAGAATAAAGCAGTGGACGTATATGGAACAACCATAATAAGAAAATTGTTGTTCACCAAAACTCTTTTTTATGCATATGTAACTCAACCCAATTATGTTATGTTAGACTAGTAACAAGTCTAGTAAGTATGTATTCATCATACATATCAGAACATAACATTTCGGAATACAGTACAGAATATTTCTTTTTAGACCAACTATTTCGTTGAATTGATACGTTAAATACAGACGGATGTAAATTATCTCTCTTTTTTTTTTGCAATCAATTTTTATCCTTTCTTTTGTTTTGCTCCTTGAAAAGGATTGCATCTTTTATAAACATCCAATTTATCTCGGGTTTCCCACACATTTCGGACTTCACCATCAATATTCTTCAGAAATATCCCCTCAATTATTCCCGCGGTGCGGGCATCTAGTGAAATATTTCAAAATAATTGATTGATCCAAGGGGAGTTCTTTCGTCTCGAAACCCGACTAATACCCATTACTTGAAGTGTGGATTGGATCTTTCGGGCACTCATCGAAAGAAGCAAATGAAGATGCAATTCAATTGGTTTAATTTGACCAATTTAGATATCTGAGATATCCAGGAACTTACTCATTTCTTCATTCGGGGCAGACTCTTTAATTCTAACTTCCATTTCTATATTAGACTCAAAGACTAAATAAAGAATTCAAAAAAAAAAAAAAAAAAGACGGATCCATAGGTTACATACCTTGTTATAGAACTCATGCTTCATAGAAATATCATAAGGAGTCGACGAATGAAGTAGGTTCATTAACAATTCACAGAACAAAAAGTGTCAAAAAAAAAAGCATTGACCCCCCTCCCATATCTTGTATCTATAGTATTTTTGCCGTGGTGGATCTCTCTTTCATTTCAAAAAAGTCTAGAGCCCTGGGTTACTAATTGGTCGAATACCAAGCAATCCGAAACTTTTTTGAATGATATTCAAGAGAAGAACCTTCTAGAAAGATTCATAGAATTAGAAGAACTATTTCATTTGGATGAAATGATAAAAGAGTACCCAGAGACACAGATACAAAAGCTTCATATAGGAATCCACAAAGAAACGATACAATTGGTCAAAATATACAATGAAAATAATATGAATATTATTTTGCACTTCTTGGCAAATATAATCTGTTTCGCTATTCTAAGTGGTTATTCTATTCTGGGTAATGAGGAACTTGTCATTCTTAATTCTTGGATTCAGGAATTCCTATATAACTTAAGCGACACAATAAAAGCTTTTTGTATTCTTTTATTAACTGATTTATGTATTGGATTCCACTCGCCCCATGGCTGGGAACTAATGATCGGTTCGATCTACAAAGATTTTGGATTTGCTTATAACGATCAAATTATATCTGGTCTTGTTTCCACTTTTCCAGTTATTCTAGATACAATTTTGAAATATTGGATCTTCCATTATTTAAATCGGGTATCACCATCACTTGTAGTGATTTACCATTCAATGAATGAATGAAGAATTCATTTGACCCGCCACTATCAATCAGATCATAATGTTACTTCGTACATAAACAAACCTTTTTTTTAATCTGACTCACTTTCCGTGTAGGGGGTTCGACGCCTACTATATTCCAGTACAATGGCATAATCGTGGGTAGGGAACTAGACTAGCTACCTACCTAATTTATTGTAGAAATTTCAGGAATCAATGATTGGACCATGCAAAATAGAAATACCTTTTCTTGGATAAAGGAACAGATGACTCGATCTATTTCTGTATTGATCATGATATATGTAATTACTCGGACATCTATTTCAAATGCATATCCTATTTTTGCGCAGCAGGGTTATGAAAATCCACGAGAAGCAACAGGGCGTATTGTATGTGCCAATTGCCATTTAGCTAATAAGCCCGTAGATATTGAGGTTCCGCAAGCTGTACTTCCTGATACTGTATTTGAAGCAGTTGTTAGAATCCCTTATGATAAGCAACTGAAACAAGTTCTTGCTAATGGGAAAAAAGGGTCTTTGAATGTGGGGGCTGTTCTTATTTTACCCGAAGGATTCGAAT